CATATTTACTAGTTATATCATCTGCAATCGCCTGAATCTCAAGACGTTCTTCGAACCAATCATAAACTTTATTGAGATAGGTAAACCAAGGGGACTCCCCCTCTTAGAACTGTATATGAGAATTTCATCTCGTACAGCTCAAACAGAAAGACCCAAATACTGCTTACAACGGATATGTAGAAAGTTTAAAACTTCTTAATTAATACGACGATGAAATCTTCTATGAAGACATGAAAGAATAAAAATCCGAAAGCTCTTATTTGTGATTAGAATGCCAAAATATCAAGTTGGCTCATTCGTTGATCATTCCAGGCCTCTTGAATATTCTATATTACCTATTTTCTTTTATTTGTTTTAATGTGTAACGTGTCTTTACTATTTTTTCTTTATTATTTATAGGAATTCTCTTGTTAAGACCCTATCAATCGATTGAAACTTCAGATTCATACTAGAACCACGATGATTCAATAATAATTTCAAACTCAGTCCAAAGATTCTATGAGTAAAAACCCTTGGATCATCACTTATTCAATGAATAGATGTAATGAGTAAAACCCCAAAGAAAGGTTTTTCATTTGATCAAAATAAGCATAAACAGGAGTTTGAAAAAAGAAAAATCTTTCGATTTATAACTCTTTGAAAAATTTTTTGAGTCCGTCCGCGAGGTCTGAATATTACATATGAATCATAGTTCTAATACTTTAATGATCTATTAATGATCTATTTCATAGATTCCGTGCTCCAGATACTAGAACGAATATCCGACGAGATAAAACCATCTTCATCAAGATGACAGATCTATTCTCTGTACTATCAATAGCATCCATTCTAACAAGTCACACACTCATATTTCGGAAATACAGAAACAAAAAAATTCCGCGGTCGAACTACCAAAATAGTAAATATTAATATAATGGATTAAAAAAAATCTCAGACCTAAATCCTGCATTTTGTATTGAAAAAAGCGAGAACTTTGTGGTTCTTATGAATCTAATTCATTGAAATTCCATCCAGTAAAACGGAAGAATTATAAATCTCCAAAATAATAGATAGGAATATTGCAAATAGAGCCATTGCAACACCCATCAAAGGAGTAGTTCCCCATCCAGGAGCTACTTTACCATATTCCGAATTCAATGGTTTCAATAAACTCCCTACTGAAGTTCGTCTTGGCCCAGATCTAGAATTACTCTCAACAGTTTGTGTAGCCATAAATACTTTTTTTATTCAATGAGATCTGTTGACTTTGTATACCATTCCGTTGTAAATAAACGATCTTATCATAGATCCATTGTGGTCTTTAAATTATATAAGAATGGAAACAGCAACCCTAGTCGCCATCTCTATATCTGGTTTACTTGTAAGTTTTACCGGGTATGCCTTATATACTGCTTTTGGGCAACCCTCTCAACAATTAAGAGATCCATTCGAGGAGCACGGGGACTAGTTGAATTAATGAGCCCCCCGAGATTGGGGGGCTCATTAATTCAATTGAGATAATAAAATCATTTCACCCTTTTAGTTGGAACTTTAGGCGGTTCTCGAAAAAAGATAGCGAAAAAAATGATTCCTAGAGTCGAGACTAAGAGGAATGTATAAACCAATGCTTCCATAGATTCGATTGTGGTTTACAATTATAGCTTCCATACCTGCTTATTGGGAATCGTCTGTCGGATAAAAAACAAGAGCAAGAGTCAAAAAAAAGGCGGCAATTAAAATAAAGATTTTTCAGGTACCCTATGTAAAATTACAAAAATAAAATAGAGACAAAAAGTAACGAAGAAATGTTGTATCAAACTACTTGTCTTCTTGTAGTTGGATCTCCAAGTTTTTGGAATGCTCCAAATTCCACTTGCGCATCCAAATCCGGGTCAATACCAGCAAAAACATCTCTGAACAAGGTTCTAGCACCATGCCAAATGTGTCCGAAGAAGAAAAGTAGAGCAAATGAAGCATGTCCAAAAGTAAACCAACCCCTTGGACTGCTACGAAAAACACCATCGGATTTCAAAGTAGCACGATCTAATTCAAAAATTTCACCCAATTGAGCACGTCGAGCATATTTTTTCACAGTAGCAGGATCACTATAACTGACTCCATTTAGTTCACCGCCATAGAACTCAACTGTTACACCTACCTGTTCCACACTATACTTAGATTCCGCCCTTCGAAAAGGAACATCGGCTCTAACAATTCCATCTCCATCTACCAAAACAACTGGAAATGTTTCAAAAAAAGTAGGCATACGACGTACAAAGAGTTCACGCCCTTCTTTATCTCTAAATACGGGATGCCCTAACCAACCAACGGCTATTCCATCCCCGTTGTCCATTGAGCCTGCTCTAAATAATCCCCCTTTTGCTGGATTATTGCCGATGTAATCATAAAAGGCTAATTTTTCAGGAATTTTAGACCAAGCTTCTGATAAACTTTGATTTTCGGCTAGCCCAGCACTCACTCTTCGATATATTTCTTGCTGGAAATATCCCTGATCCCATTGGTAACGAGTGGGACCAAATAATTCGATCGGGGTAGTTGCTGACCCATACCACATAGTTCCAGCAACGACAAAAGCTGCAAAAAAGACAGCAGCAATACTGCTGGAAAGGACTGTTTCAATATTACCCATACGTAATCCTTTGTATAGACGTTGTGGCGGACGGACACTAAGATGAAATAGGCCCGCCAATATGCCCAATGTCCCTGCTGCAATATGATGAGATGCTATTCCTCCCGGAACAAAAGGATCAAAACCTTCGACACCCCAAGCTGGATTTACAGGTTCTACCTTTCCGGTTAGTCCATAAGGATCGGACACCCATATTCCGGGACCATACAATCCTGTTACATGAAATGCCCCAAAACCAAAGCAAGCCAACCCTGATAGAAATAAATGAATTCCAAAGATCTTAGGCAAATCCAAAGAAGGTTTTCCTGTACGTTCATCACAAAAGATTTCGAGATCCCAATACACCCAATGCCAGATAGCTGCCAAAAAGCACAAGCCAGAAAACACAATATGTGCCCCGGCTACACCTTCGTAACTCCAAATACCCGGGTTTGTTACAGTCCCTCCTGTGATACTCCAACCACCCCATGAATTCGTTATTCCTAAACGAGTCATGAAAGGTATAACGAACATGCCCTGCCTCCACATTGGATCAAGAACAGGATCAGAGGGATCAAAAACAGCTAATTCATATAGAGCCATCGAACCGGCCCAACCAGCAACAAGAGCTGTATGCATTATATGGACAGAAAGCAAACGACCGGGATCATTCAATACAACGGTATGAACACGATACCAAGGCAAACCCATGGAAATACCCCTTTATCAACGAAAAATAGACACTATGTAACTTTATTGCACTGAAATATGCTATGGACCTCCCCTTTTTGGTGGATTCTCTAGGAGAAAGGATTAATATTTGTTCTATTCTATTAGTAATAATGGAACAATTCTGTTCGTAGGAACAAATAGAAGCAGATCTATTTTATACCCGATAAGTACCAATACGCAATGGGGGTTGAGATGAGCGAATGCATCCATATTTGTTCATCATTCAAAGCACTTATTCGTAATAATTTTTTCTTTATTCATCTTTATTCATTCTTCCTTTGTCTTCTTTATATATTCATTTTATAGACTTATTCAATTTAAGATATTAAAAAGGCCAATATTATTAAGAAAATAAATTAAGAAAATAAATCCACTGTTACGCTTCCATATCAAAGTGAAATATAGTACTTCATTCTTTTTTCTTTCATTTAATGCCGATTGGTGTTCCAAAAGTACCTTTTCGAGTTCCTGGAGATCGCGAATACGGTTGGGTTGACGTATAGTGCGACTTGTCAGATACATTGGGTTATATGGAATTTCCCCGTTCTCTCCCCCGATCGAGATATCTTCCGTTTCGCCCAAGAAAGATTGATTGAATTATCAAAAATTTGGAGCGTGAAATACAATTAGATTGATTTTTGGAGGTATACAGATTCCTATTCTAAATTAGAATAATTTATGGTTGACTTGGTTGGACCAATAAACTGAAGTATCCAGGCTCCGTTTAGAAAAACCCCAATTGGTAATATATATTATTACTTATATCATATTCTATTTATAAATATTTAATATTTATAAATATTAAAAGACTATTTCTAATTAGAATTTCGAATTCTATCTAAATAATAGAGGAGGGGTGGTTGCGAACAGTTTGTTAATCAATACAGGAATATGATGAAGTGGTATTGGGGGCATTTGTCCTATATGTGCAAATATAAATCGGGCAGATCTTTACTCGGAGTAGAGTATAAACCTAAAAGAATTAGAGAAACCCATTTCAGAACAAGAAAATGACATCGCGATTTAGATTGGATCTCGATGAAACAATACATCAATGAAAAGTAAATAAGTTTAGTGATTTCTTTTTAGATTAAAAAGAAAGGGTACAAAACTAATCTTTCTTGAAAAATCGAAGAAAAAAGCCTCTTCATTAGAAAAGAAACTATTCTGAAAAAACAAAGAAGACTGGAATCTATACATTGATTATTTTTTATCGCAATTTTTATTGAGCCGTATGCATCAAAAGGTGCATGTACGGTTCCTAAGGGATACAATTTGATCCTAATCAACCGACTTTATCGAGACAGAGTAATTTTTTTAGGCACAGAAGTTGATAGCTTTCTTTCGAATCAACTTATTGCTCTTATACTATATCTAAGTCTAGAGGCTGAGAACAAAGATATGTTTTTCTTTCTAAACACTCCTGGCGGATACTTAGTACCCGGAGTAGCTCTTTATGATACTATACAATTTGTGAAAACAGATATAGCAACAATATGCATGGGATTAGCTGCTTCAATGGGATCTTTTCTCCTGGCCGGGGGAGCATTTAACAAACGTCTGGCATTCCCTCACGCTCGGCGCCAATGAGTTTTTTTATTTGATAGAAAAAAAAAAAAAAGACTATGCCTTCGCCATATGAAATATTAAGTTAAGTAATAATAGCATGGCACTTCGAATTCGATATGAGAAATTTTTTTATTCTTTGTTCAAAACATTAAATTATGTATCGAAAGAGTAGTATGGGATTAAGGGTATTTCCGATTTTATCTTATCTATCGGGAACCTATTTCAGCGTCACAAACTTTTTGTTTTAAAACCAGACGGATCTTCACAATAACAATATTTATGTTATGAAAGAGTAAAAAAAAACAAGATTATATTATTTTTTCTTTATTTTCGTTGGAAAAAAGAAACTTTGGGATTGCTGAATCACAGACGAAGTCAATATATAAAAAAAGCAACGGAACCATCATAGTATTTTTGAACTCCTATTCCTATAAAAAGAAGGGTGGTAATTGGATGATTTATCGATCCGGTATGAGTAGACTCTATATTTTCTACTTCTTCGATTTCGATGAAAGGTAAAGGTGAATTCCATTGTAGAGCCGTATGCAATACGCAAAATATGCCTGTACGGTTGTTCAATTCTAGATTTTTTTTATTATTCTTTATCTATTCGCCTTATCATGCGAAATAGAGTCTCTTTGATTATGTTATATCATCAGGGTAATGATCCATCAACCCTCTAGTTATTTTTATGAGACACAAACGGGAGAATTTCTCCTGGAAGCGGAAGAACTACTCTCGCTGCGCGAAATGGTCACAGAGGTTTATGCGGAACGAACGGGTAAACCTTTATGGGTTATATCCGACGACATGGAACGAGATGCTTTTATGTCATCAGAAGAAGCCCAAGCTCATGGAATTATTGATCGTGTAGCATTTCTTTCAAAAAAAAGTAGAATAAAAAAACAAAAAAATCAAAAATAGAAAAGATTTCACGCAAATCCGGGATTTCCCGTTTTATATTCTATTAATCTAGTATCTATTAAATCAAATAAAGTGATTCATAATCATCCGGTTCGGATTGATCTAAACCAGCCGATTATATATACAATTCAACATGCCAACTATTAAACAACTTATTAGAAATGCAAGACAGCCAATCAAAAATGTCACGAAATCCCCCGCTCTTCGGGGATGTCCTCAACGCCGAGGAACATGTACTAGGGTGTATGTGCGACTCGTTAAGATCGTGGGCTCGGATAAAAGAAAAATTTGTCCAGTATCGTTGATCAGTAGTGAATAGGATAAAATGGAAGAACTATATTCACTATATAAAAAATATACATATATCATATCCTTTTATTGTATACCAAATTTATGGTTTCTATTGGTGCAAATCCAATTACCTCAGTTTTAAATTTAAGATGAGAAAGAATTCCCGATTGGTAGCAAATGATTATCGATTAAGCGGGGGAAATCCTAATTAAAAAAACAGAAAGATTACTCTATACTCTTTCAAGAACGGACTAACAGGGTCAGCTACCCAGCTAATCTTCATAATTAAATACCGTTACTGTATAGGTAGATCTCGTTGTGAAAGCACTATTACTGGATAATTCATGGGTAGAGCCAAAAGGTGTGAACTGTACAAGTTCGCAATAGCATTTCTTAAATACAAAAAGAGGCTCCGGTGTATAGAGAGGACCTCACCGTTTAAAAAGTAACCATAGAAACGATGTAACCCACTATTTTTTTTATCCATTTAGATTTACTTTTTTTTAGTATGTTGATACTTAATATCAATAAAATTTCTTATTTTTAGGTGAATTCCCTATAAAAAAAAATCGTGGTCAGGAAGGTTATAGTAGCAAAAGCCATTGGAATTTTGATTTTATACATTGGAAGAATCCGTTTGGTTATTAATAGACTAGTAAAGGGTAAAAGGATAACTGAAAGAAAAGAAATCAATTAGTTATTCATCAAAGTTTCATTTATTCAATGACCAGAATTAAACGAGGATGTATAGCCCGGAGACGTAGAAAAAAAATTCGTTTATTTGCATCAAGCTTTCGAGGAGCTCATTCAAGACTTACTCGAACTATTACTCAACAGAGAATAAGAGCTTTGGTTTCGTCTCATCGAGATAGAGATAGGCAAAAGAGAGATTTTCGTCGTTTGTGGATCACCCGGATAAATGCAGTAATTCGCGAGAATAGGGTATCCTATAGTTATAGCAAGTTCATACACAATCTGTACAAGAAGCAGTTGCTTCTTAATCGTAAAATACTTGCGCAAATAGCTATATTCAATAGGAATTGTCTTTATATGATTTCCAATGAAATTATAAAAAATGAAATTATAAAATAAGGATAAGGAAAAAAATTGTAAAGAATGCATCGGAATGGTTGAATTTTACGTAGAGTTCCTGGAGAATTAACTCCGGGAAGGTAGAGTAGAAATTAGTATGATAAAATTTTAGAAAAAGTCGTTAAAAATGAACGAACACATTCAATAAAAAAAAAAAGATTTTTGTTCTCCGATTCTTTTATTTTTTCTCTTAATACAGTAGTAAAATCAAATATAGATTCTCGGATTTTTCAAATAAAAGACCGATCGGCCTTTTATTTTAATTCGGATTGGAATTTTTATTCAATTGAAGATGAAGAGTAAGCCTATTTTTTTTTGGTTCGAAACCCAGGAGTTCTAGCAGTTGATTCCCTTCTTTCAAATTGTTTTTCATTATTAAGAAAAGGTAACGAAGATAAAATACGAGCTTGTTTTATAGCAGTAGTAATTAATCGTTGTTGTTTTAAAGTTAATCTATTTACTCGTCTAGATAAGATTTTTCCTTGTTCACTAATAAATCGACTAATTAAACTCATGTTTCTATAATCAATTCGATCCCCCGGCTGGATCGGGGGCAAACGCCTACGAAAAGATCGCTTCGATTTAAGAAAGAGTTGCTTGGATTTATCCATGGTTTTTTTATTCCTTATTCCACAAATCCTATTTATTTTAATTAAATCAAAAATGAAAAATTATTTCTAATTCATAAATTTGATTTGTTTATAGTTTCTATATTTGAGATAGAATATCAAAATATAGAATAGAAAAGAATATATATTATTTATAATATCTTATAAGAATATGTTATAATATGTCATTATTACGTCAGTTTGAATGTTAATTGGAGGGGTAATGCACGGATGTTAGATTCGATCTATTTCTTTATCTCCCCGTGAATCCTATGTTTAGAACAATAGGGACAGAATTTTCTCAATTCCAATCGATTAGGCGTATTGTGTCGATTCTTTTGAGTAATATATCTGAAAATACCCCTTGATTTTTTATTAACATCTTTTCGAGCACATCCAGTACATTCCAAAATAACAGTTACTCGGACATCTTTACCCTTGGCCATGAACCTCCTTTTGGGATTTGATTCACTCAACTATTCTATTTTCTGATCCGAAGCGAAGAAAAGAAGACGAAAGGAACGAAAAAATAGAAGTTGCTAACTCGAAATCCAATTATCAAAGATTTCGTTGCAATCAATAGAGTAATAATAAATAACACAATGGTTTCGAACTATATCTATATTTTGATCTTATACACAGTACAGTATTTCATTTAAGTATCTTATTGTTGCCCTAGCCGCATTTCTATTTCCGCTCTCACTCTATTATTTATTAATTTCGAATTTCATTGGAGTTGAATCTACTTTTATTGTATTGTATTCTTTCTCTTTTCGAATTTCAATTTCTTCGAATTAAAAAAGTGGAAATAAGGGGGGGGAGGGGATTAGTCACAGATATTTGATTCTATCTCTAATTTTCTTTACCCCTTCCCATGTCAATAACTAGAATGAAAAAAAAGGGAATGTCAACGCATCCGGGAAAAAACGATTGATCTCTATCAATAGACCCGCTAAAGACCCGAACCATAGAGTGCTTAATACCGGTGCCACAGAGAGATATGTTTTTAGATCTCGCATTGAAAATCCTCCTTCTTTATTTATTATTGTAATACATATATGATCAGATATATATGGAGTTAAGCCTAGCTTGTATTTGTACGCAGAATTTAGAATTCTGATTGAAATATACAACAATTTGGTAGATAAGATTTTCCTTTTTTTCTTAAAACAGAAAAAAACATCCCCTTACACCCAACATTCCTTAAAAATATTCATTTTTTAGGGTGTGTTTTATATGTATAAGTATCCGTAGTTTTTTATTATTATTATATGTTATATGATATGAGAACAAACAGAAAAAATGGCAAGATAATTTATGTATCTCAATCAATGGAAGAAATAAGGATGTGGAAAACAAAAGAGGGATTCTCTACAATGACACTGTACACCAATTAAATTGAAAGGGATGTAGCGCAGCTTGGTAGCGCGTTTGTTTTGGGTACAAAATGTCACGGGTTCAAATCCTGTCATCCCTACTTTTTATTTCTCCTATGAGAAGTAACAAGAGATCCATTGAGATCGATTACAATTGAACATACATAATCTTTAATAAAAAATCTTTCAATTTAGGATATTTATGATATTATATGCATACAAGATAAGATGTATTGGGGTTCAAAAAGAATCTTTTTCTTTCTGGTCTGGTCTTAATTTAATTTATTTTTCTAAGAAAGCGCTCTTAGTTCAGTTCGGTAGAACGTGGGTCTCCAAAACCCGATGTCGTAGGTTCAAATCCTACAGAGCGTGATTCCCTTCTTGTGTTAGATTTAAAATTCGACTGAAATAGTGTTGAATAGCAATCTGAATTTGACCTCCTGTGGATTAAAATTAAAGAAAGGTGGAGGTCAATCAAAAAAAAAAAAGATATGTGAATAAATCAAAGGTCCAACTGATCACCACGTCTGTATTGTAAATATGCAGTTACGAATAATCCAGCCAAAGTAATAGGAATTAGACCTAAGACAATTCCAAATAGAAAAACTTCAATCATTTCAAATTCTTTTTGAAAGGGGAAAAAGAGAGGTAATATCGAGCCTTAAATATGAAATTAATGCGTATTGCCATTCAAATCAAATGATCAATAAATGAGAATTTTTCATTTTCAGGGCAAGGAACTATAGAATATATGTAATACCCCTAAAAATATTTCTTTTTTTGAATTTTCATTGAATTCA